CTATAATGGATTTCTTCTGTGTAATACTAATTGATAGGGCCTCATTGGTAAGTGATACAAGATCTCGTACATCGGAACCCATGGTTATGGACCCGAATCCACTAGCATTCGTATGGAAGATTTTCTTTTCCAAAGGAAATCCCCGAGTATATGAAAGAGTGAAAAAGTGCTTTCGTTGTTGTGGAATAAGAAGCCTTCGTATCTTAATGCACGTATTGAATTTATTCGCAGCTATTAGACCGGGATCCACTTTTTTGGGAATATGAGTCGACGCAATAACAAGAATATTGCTATTGGAGGATCTTTCACAATCCCTGGAGAGATGGTTCACTAATAGACCGAGGGATAAGTAATTCGACGCATCCAGAGACAGATCATGAATGTTTGGAATCCATAGTATGCAAGGAGACATTGCTTTTGCTAATTCGAGTTGAAAGGTGATATAAAAGCGGTCTACCATATCCACCTCCTCATTCGTCATAGTTAGCAGCTCCCCATCAATATCAATATCCTCACTATCCTCACTATCATCAATATCCTCAATATCCTCACTATGATGAGTATGATGAGCACCACTATTATCAAAAATATCCTCACCATCACTATCATCATAAATATCCTCAAAAAATTGAGGCCTTTCATCCAGGAACTTGTTCGGAACTACTGTAATGAAAGGAAGATAGGAGTTTGTCGCTAGGTATTTGACCAAATAGGATCGTCCAGTTCCTATAGAACCTATCACTAAAATACCCCTAGAGGGGGATAGGCCTAAGCGGAGTGAAAAGGGTTTTCCATGAGATGGGAAATGAAAACTATTAGCCCCAAACGAGGTTTGTGAATAAGTGATTGTCTGATAATGCGCAAGGAATACTCGTCTTTCTGCTAAAGAGGGTCTATGAAACTCATAATTCATTAGATACTTTTTATGAATGTCAACTAAGTATCGTAAGTAAACCGATCCTGGTTGTTCAATCATTTGATAACTAGAACCATTCTTTGATAAATGATCACTATCAGTCAGACTCCATAGAATTTTATCAATCCTTTTTTCTTTCCTTAAGATGGAGAACTGAACCAAGAATTCTCTTTCGGCATCATCAATCGAATCAGTATTCGCGACCCAGGATTCGATCTTATCATCAATCCAACCACTGTTCACATTTTTTCTTTTTCTTAGTAATGAATAGATCTCTTTACTTGTACGACTTAGATGTCTCGTATTTCTCGAAAAAGTGATTCGATTGATGGGATTGGGTATGATACTTAGGAAATCGATGATATCAATGAGATTGATATTCCAATATTTCTTCTTAGAAGGTATTGATTTGACCCCATAAGCGGGACCACCACCCGATAGCATCTTGCCGCCAAAAGCCCGTATTTCTTCTAGAAAATATCCTAAAGCAGCTAGAAAGAGATTCTTTAACCAGAAAGAATTCAGTTCAGATGTAGGATACCTATCCAGAAGTTTTCGCAACTCAATCATGTATGATGGAATCATCAAAGATTTGATCTTTTCCAACTCTGTCTGTAACTCCCTAGAGGCTCGGGAAACAACGAGAAGATGTCTACGAACGATATATCCAGCAACAAGAAGAAGGAAAAGGATTGAATAGAGCAACTCCCGAACATTTGGTGATCCCGGAAATTCCCATATCAATGAAACGGGTGACTCATTATCTCGACGAAGCATTTCTTCGGACAGAAGAAGATTATGTAAACACTTACTCGAAATCTCGCTTATCAGATTCCTTTGTGGAAGAAGAATCTCCCGCAATTTGTTCTGAAGAATTGGCCATGATATATCTATATCTAATCTATCTATAATATCTTCAAAAAGGGATAACAATTTTTGACTGCTACTTAGTATCGCTATCCTCAATAGGTCTGAATTATATACTTTTTTGAAAGTATCTAAAAGAATGAAATTGAGATATTTGTACCCTGTCGAAGTAAAGAACCATGGCATATATGTTTGAAACATATTTGAGAGAGTTGAAAAAGCACTATAGGTTCTATACATCTGCCCTTCCTCAACGCATTTATTTAGATAAAGACTCCGTTTTTTCCTCTTTTCGGATGGTAATAAATATTTCTCAGAGTCAATCAAACCCATCTTTGAATTGAAATTGAGAAACTGATGCAAGTTCTTCCCTTCTGAATCAGATGGATTCATATCTGAAAGAGCTTGACAATAAATTCTTTCAAAATTGACTAATTGTCCCTCTCTTAGAGGTGTTCCAAAAATGTCTGCGATCGAGTAAAGAGCTCTACGAACGAATGGAGCGGATCGAATTGGAAAATGAAAAGATTTGTCCAAGTTATCCGGTTCGGCACCACTCGGCGGAAAATTCTTAGGTATGCATATCTTAGATACCTGTGACTCGATCGGTGAAATAGTATCTTTTTCCAAAAAAACATCTTTTTTTTTACCGACGTGCAAAGAAAATATTTTGTTGCGAATGAAAAAGATATTGAGGAATTGTCCATACGTAAGATCATAATTATTGATAGGGGTCCTTTCCACATAAAAAGGGAATCCTTTGTTACAATAGAACCAGAAGTGATGTGGATTATTCAAGAATCGAAGTCGATTTGCTTTATAAAAAGAGGATATCAATGAACTTCTATGAAATGGTTTCACGGGATTCAGCCAATTGTCTCGATCGTGGGATATCATTGAGAAATAGGAATCGGTCTTCTCAAAAGATTTCCTGCGATTTTTTCTAGTATGGAATGAGTCAATCATCCACTTCGGTATCTTATTGAACAAAAACGGTGATACTCTTCCTCCATTGATCAAGAATTTCGATTTTTGGGAAGTATCATGATCATCCAATAAGAAGGGTTTCAATTTATTCAAATGAACGATTTGAAGACCTATTGATTCTAACAACTGATTGAAGCGTTGATCAGTTGGACCCTTCAACTCATAGATGTGGATCTCGGACCTATGAATGGGGCTATTCCCGATACTCACAAAGAAAAAAGGAAGTGACCTAAACAAAAAGAAAAGAAGCGACTTGGACAAATTGGACAAATAGGACAAAAGGGGAAGTAACTTCGACAAAAGGAAACGAAGTGACTTAGAAGGATCTTTTTTGTCGAAAAATTCCGACCAATACCAATCAATTTTTTCGATAACCTCAGACCAATCAATTTTTTTTTTGATAACCTCCGACCAATACCAATCAATTTTTTCGATAACCTCAGACCAATCAATCAAATATTGATTAATACCTAATCGATCGAAGACTACTTGAAAACGGCTCTTCTGCTCAGAAACGAAATGTTCCAAATCCTCCTGGAAACTCTTGCTCCCATTGGACCATTTGTATCTATATGCATCAGGATCCCGATTCATGGATCTCTCGCTTCGAGAAATAAGAGGATCGAACCATTTCTTATGACTCTTTTTCAAATTCGATAAATGTTGGTTGATCGTAAATTTCCTTTGAGTTCTCTGATTCAGAGTATCATTTCCTATTTGATCCCTTTGAATTCCGTATTCGAAGTTGCAATCGGATCTATTCATTAAAAAGAATCGATTTGATACATTTCTTATGTACCCATGGATGCTATATTGGATTGGAATCAGATTTTGGATCAATCTATGTTGATTGAATGCCTTCAGTATGGTGTTGATAGCAAATACCACTCTTTTTGGTTTTGGATCTTCCAAAGCATTCCCGCAGGAGATCTGGACCCCTTTTTTTCTGATCCTTCGATAAAAAGATTCATTTTCTTCAGAAAACATAGGAGGTAGAACCAATAAAGATTTCTTTGTCGATTCATCCCTGGAGTTGAATACCTCGTTCAAGAATTTTTTTTGATCCAATCCGCAGGAATCAATAGAAAAGGCAAAACCCTTATGATACACCAGATCCGGCTCGGTTATTGATAGAGTGAATAGATCTGCCACTCCTTGAAATCTCTCTTCTGATTCAAAATCGTGGCGCCCCACGTATCCTCCCCTCTTCCGGTCATGGAATAGATGAAATAAATCAAAAAATGGATTTTGGTTCAAGAATGAAATCTTGTTGGAACTGCCCATATCCGGTTCATCCTTCGGAACCCTATCACATCCCGGATTTGATGCAATAGGATGAATTGTGACGGTATTTTGTAAATACGCAATTATCTTGAATATATCAATGATTTCTTTTTTTTCCGATCGCCGGGATGGGACAAAAGAAAGATCTTGTTGTTTCTTCAATAATTTCTGATCTCTGGTGGACCTCTTAGTAGGATTCGAACCCAGATGAAGTTCTGACCATCTGTCAGAGAAAAAAGAACGAATTGATCTTGTAGGATTCCCAAGAAATTCTTCGATTTCTTCCGGAAGCGGATGATTATTCATCTGCTTCTCACGTTCCGTGAATAGCCGGGACATTGAGGAATCTCCAGAAAGGCTTTTCGGGAATCGGTCTGATTCTATCTCTGCTCCTTCCGTTTGAAGAAAGGAAGGATCCCAAAGAATCGACCCTTCTTTTTGAATCTCTCTTTGATTGATCCATGTGTGATATTCCGAATCCTTATTACGAATGGAATCGAAATGATCTATGGATTGATCAAAAGATCCTTTCAATTGGCTAGAATCCCTTACTTGAACGAAATTAGATCTTGTGGAATCATATTGCATATTTGACGATACATTCCATACCTTGCTAAACAAGCGAAAAAACCGATCCTTGTTTATCAACCACACATTGTCTAAGCAAATCCAATTCTCTCTCGACACCTTCCTAAAGAAATCTGATTCGTGCGGATTCTTCTTCCAACTAACGAAGAGATCTTGGCGGAATTGCCACATATGAAATTGAATACAATTTTGCAGCAAAGAAATACCACACTTGTTTCTCGAGAAGAGATGGGAAAGATGCTCAATATCATTTGATTGAATAGTTGACCCAGCTCCTTGTTGTTTGAAGAAACCCTCCACTTCAATTGGTCTTTTTTCACGAAAAGAAGACATAAGATAACAAATCCAGTGTTTCACTAAGATTTCAAATAGCTGTCCCGAATTCAAGTTGATTATGTTTCGCTTATTTCTCGGAGAAAGACGATCAAACAATTCCCAATCATGGTCCTTGCGGATCCGATCATCCGTATAGGAAACAAAAGAAGACTCCAGATATTTGATATCTTTCTCTTTGAATGAGATCTCAATTACAGCCAGGGTTTCATTAGATATCTTACAAATAGAATCCCTCTTTTTTCCGACCCGGTTCCTCCACCACCGCGAACCCCAGTTAGATTCAGGCATGATACACTTTTTCGTTTTAGTTATTGGGAGAACCCAAGTACTCTCTTTCGGATCCATGAAACAACTCTCAGAGATCTTTTTCCCTTTTGGAAGATACAGGAGCGAAACAATCAACCTATTGATAGACCCAAAAGATTTTTCCAATGGAGCATTTCTGGGTCCAAAGGAATTCCTAGGCAGAAGCCCCATCAAATATAGATTTTTTCTTTCGACCATTTCTCGATTATGCATGCGATAGAGAAGGACCACTACTACAAGCAGTACTAGACCTTTGGTCGTCAATACTGCACCTTTGACTAGACCCTTGATCGTCAGTACTGCCCCTTTGATCGTGAAATACCGATTGCTTCTTGACCCCTGTGAATCGCGTGAGAGTAAACTCCTCCAAATTAGGGGGTCGAAGAGTTTCATAAAACGTTCTTGCTCGAAAAAAATAGAAACGATAGTTCTAACTGAATCGACTTGGGTCCACGAATCTAACAAATCGTGAGAGTTCTTGACCTCTCTTAACATCTCTCTCAATTCGAAGATCCAGGGTTGAAATGGATCTTGTTGTGAAATTTTATGCTTCATTTTGAGTGCCTCCCCATTATAAATATTGAATATAAAGTAAAAGAAAATAGGTTTCCATTTCTTTAGGTAATCTCCGATACGATAGTTCTTTCTTCTATGATATTTCTTTATGATATTTCTTTTACAATATTTCTTTCTTTATTCTATGATAATCCCCCTTATGCATCCATGGCTGAATGGTTAAAGCGCCCAACTCATAATTGGCAAATTTGCGGGTTCAATTCCTGCTGGATGCACGACAACGGGAATGTTCAATACGTCTATTGGAATTGGCTTTGTATCAATGGAATCTCATCATCCATACCAATTCGTTATGTGTTATGTATGGTATATTCATATCATAAGTATAGAAACAGTTAGAGGGAGAATTCTTATCGAAACTGGAACTCATAGGGAAGAAAATAGATTTATGGATAAAATTAAATATGCAGTATTTACAGAAAAAACTGTTCGGTTATTGAGGAAGAATCAATATACTTCTAATGTCGAATCAAAGTCAACTAGGACAGAAATAAAGCGTTGGGTCGAACTCTTTTTTGGTGTCAAGGTAATAGCTATGAATAGTCATCGAATCCCGGGAAAGAGTCGAAGAAGGAGACCCCTTAGAGGGCATAAAATGCATTACAAACGTATGATTATTACGCTTCAAGCGGGTTATTCTATTCCATCTATTAGCTTAGAAAGAAAAGAAATGAATTTCACTCAAAATACTTCATAACACGGCGATACATTTATATAAAACTTCTACCCCGAACACGCGAAATGCAACTGTTGGAATTCAAGTGAAATCCAATCCACGAAACAATTTGATCTCTGGACAGCGTCGTTGTGGTAAAGGTCGTAATGCCAGAGGAATCATTACCTCAAGGCATAGAGGGGGAGGTCATAAACGTCTATACCGTAAAATAGATTTTCAACGAAATAAAAAAGACATATCTGGTAGAATCGTAACCATAGAATACGACCCTAATCGAAATGCATACATTTGTCTCATACACTATGGGGATGGTGAGAAGAGATATATTTTACATCCCAGGGGGGCTCTAATTGGGGATACCATTCTTTCTGGTACAGAAGTTCCTATCTCAATGGGAAATGCCCTACCTTTGAGTGCGGTTTGAACTATTAATTTACGTAATTGGAAGTAACCAATTAGGTTTACGACGAAACCTAGAAATCGATCACCCACCCAAATTGAGTACCTCTACGGGATAGACCTCAACAGAAAACTGAAGAGTAACAACAGCAAGTGATTGAGTTCAGTAGTTCCTTATAGAAAATTATTGACTCTAGAGATATGGTAATATGGAGAAAACATAATTGTTTGAAGCACCGACAGAACCGGAAGCGCCCCTTGTTTCAAAGAGAGGAGGACGAGTTATTCACATTTCATTTGATGGTCAGAGGCGAATTGAAAGCCAAGCATTGAGAATTCGACCCCCGGGGGAAAAGTAGAGATGTCTCCTACGTTACCTGAAATATGTGAAAGTTTTGACGTAATTTGATAGAGTCATTCGGTCTGAGTGCTACATGAAAAACATAAGTCAGATGAAGGAACAGAGAGACCTAGGATGTAGAAGATCATAACATGAGTGATTCGATTCGGCAGATTTTTGGACTCCTTTATCTCAACTCCTATGGTACTTCATCATACGATTTATATAAGATAGGATCCATCTACCTAGATATCATCACATACATCCAGAAAGCCGTATGCTTTGGAAGAGGCTTGTACAGTTTGGGAAGGGATTTTGATTGATCAATAGGAAGAATCTACTTCAACCGATATGCCCTTAGGCACGGCCATACATAACATCGAAATCACACTTGGAAAGGGGGGACAATTAGCGCGAGCTGCGGGTGCTGTAGCGAAACTGATAGCAAAAGAGGGTAAATCAGCCACACTAAAATTACCATCTGGAGAGGTCCGTTTGATATCCAAAAACTGTTCAGCAACAGTCGGACAAGTGGGTAATGTTGGGGTGAACCAGAAAAAATTAGGTAGAGCCGGATCTAAGCGTTGGCTAGGCAAGCGTCCTGTAGTAAGAGGGGTCGTTATGAACCCCGTAGACCATCCCCACGGGGGTGGGGAAGGGAGGGCCCCGATTGGTAGAAAAAAACCCACAACCCCTTGGGGTTATCCTGCGCTTGGAAGAAGAAGTAGAAAAAGGAATAGATATAGTGATAGTTTGATTCTTCGTCGCCGTAGTAAATAGGAGAACATTGAAAATCAAAATTGAAAATCAAATAGGTCTCTTTGTCCTTACAAAATAAAATAAAGTCTTTACAAAAAAAAAGATAGGAGTAAGTAGCCGTGACACGTTCACTAAAAAAAAATCCTTTTGTAGCTAATCATTTATTGAGAAAAATTGAGAAGCTCAACATAAGGGCAGAAAAAGAAATAATCATAACTTGGTCCCGGGCATCTACCATTATACCCATAATGATCGGCCATACAATTGCTATTCATAATGGAAAAGAGCATTTGCCTATTTATATAACAGATAGTATGGTAGGTCACAAATTGGGAGAATTCGCACCTACTCTGACTTTCCGGGGGCATACGAGAAGTGATAAAAAATCTCGTCGTTAATGTTAATAAAGTGAATATAGGTGCTCATCCTTTATTGATGAGAGGTGAACCTTATGATAAAGATAGAACCAGAGGTAGAAGTATACGCCTTAGGTCAACATATACCTATGTCTGCTCACAAAGCGCGAAGAGTAATTGATCAGATTCGGGGGCGCCTCTATGACGAAACACTTATGATACTAGAACTCATGCCGTATCGAGCACGTTATCCGATTTTTCAATTAGTTTCTTCCGCTGCAGCAAATGCTGCTCACAATCGGGGTTTCAACAAAACGTCTTTAATTATTAGTCAAGCCGAAGTGAACGAGGGTACGATTGTGAAAAAGTTAAAACCTCGAGCTAAAGGACATAGTTATCCGATAAAAAGGCCTACCTGCCATATAACTATTGTATTGCAAGATATATCCAAAGAGAGAAAGTTTGCCATATGGTCAAAAAAAGGGGGATGGATATATAAAGAGCTGTTTATAGATATTCAAGAGAGGTATCACTATATGCTATACAATATGATAAATCAGGACAGAATGATATGGGCTAATAGCAAGCGCGAGGCCATATGGGACAAAAAATAAATCCACTAGGTTTCAGGCTTGGTACAAGCCAAAGCCATCATTCCCTTTGGTTTGAACAACCAAAATATTATTTTGAGGGACTCCAGGAAGATAAAAAAATACGGGATTATATTCAGAATTTTTTACAAGAAAATATGAGAATATCCGCCGGTGTCGAGGGAATTGGACGTATAGAGATTCAAAAAGGCATCGACCTGATCCAGGTCATTATATATATGGGATTCCCAAACTTATTAAAAGAGGAGAAATCTCAAGCAATTAAAGAATTACAGAGCAATGTACAAACAATATGTAACTCTCTCAATTCTCTAAACCGAAAAGTTAACATTGCAATAATAAGAATTAAAGAACCTTATGGACACCCTAAAATTCTTGCAGAATATCTAGCCGAACAATTAAAGAATAGAGTTCCTTTTCGAAAGGCCATACAAAAGGCTATTGAATTAACTGAAAAAACAGGGACAAAGGGAATTCAAATCCAAATCGCAGGACGTATTGAAGGAAACGAAATTGCACGTGTCGAATGGATTAGAAAAGGTAGGGTTCCCCTGCAAACCATTCGAGCGAAAATTGACTATTGTTCCTATACAGTTCGAACTATTTATGGAGCACTGGGCATCAAAATTTGGATATTTACAGACGAGCGGTAATGGCCCTTTGATTATCTTTACCTTCTATCCAATCTATCTGGAAATGAAAGAAAGAATGGAACACAAAAATAATGAAGGAGTTTGTTATTTTTTCGTTCAATAAAAAAAAAACAGAGAAATTAGAATTCTTCGAGTCTAATTTGAATTCTAAAGGGGTTTTGAATAAAAAATTGATTGAATTTTTGGTAAAATTGCTATGCTTAGTGTGTGACTCGTTGGTTTTTTTTGAGATTTAGGTTAGGATTAAAAGGGGGACTAGCCCGTAGTATCAACTAATAATTATAGAACTAATATAATAACCAACCCATTGCTTCCTATTATCTGGATCTAAGGAACCAGTCACTATATGATGAATCGATCATATCGTTGTAGCAACTGAAAAAAAAAATATTTTTGACATAAGATACAAAAAGAAATCAATCAGATCAGAAAGTTGTAAAGCAAAAAGGGATACGGATAATATGGAAGGGTGAGAGAAAAAAAAAGAAAATATTAATGATATATAATTCCAATATGATGTATGGTCTATGAATCATCTCATAAAAAAAAAGGCAATGTAATAAAGCATAGATATAGATTCGTCCAGAATTAGTAATTAGATTAGATGCATGCATCTAATTCATAAGAAAAAAAAAAAAGAGCCCCGAGTCAATAAAGACTGAGGAGATTGGCTCAGGAACAAATGAAATTAGAAGCTCTATTGCAAAGTTTGGACCTAGCCATTAATTGAGAAGCGGTGGGAACGACAGAACCTGTGACTCCAAAGGATTCTATTGAAAACGAATCCTAATGATTCATTGGGTGGGATGGCGGAACGAACCAAGAATCAATTCATTTATTCTGAGAGGTCATGGGATGACCCTACGAATAAAAGATATAATAGATTAAAAGAGTCAATATTCGCCCGCGAAAGATTATTGGAATTATTGCTAAGTTTTGGGCCGATTTCCTCAATCAATTTTTTTTTTTTTTCTCGTTTCATTCGCGAGGAGCTGGATGAGAAGAAACTCTCATGTCCGGTTCTGCAGTAGAGATGGCATTGAGAAAGAACCATCAACTATAACCCCAAAAGAACCAGATTCCGTAAACAACATAGAGGAAGAATGAAGGGAATAGCTTCTCGAGGCAATCGTATTTGTTTCGGTAGATACGCTCTTCAGGCACTTGAACCTGCTTGGATTACATCTAGACAAATAGAAGCGGGCCGAAAATCAATGACACGATATGCGCGGCGTGGTGGAAAAATATGGATACGTATATTTCCCGACAAACCTGTTACAGTAAGACCCACCGAAACACGCATGGGTTCGGGGAAAGGCTCTCCCGAATTTTGGGTATCTGTTGTTAAACCAGGTCAAATACTTTATGAAATGGGCGGAATATCAGAAATGGTAGCCAGAGAAGCGATTACAATAGCTGCGTCCAAAATGCCTATACAAACACAATTCATTATTGCGGGATCGGAATGTGTAACCAAAATAAAGGGACCTTCGTGATGAAAAAACAACTTAGGTTTTTTACTTTTTTTATGAACAAAAAATATTTCTTCCTTTTTTTTCATGCAAAGGGCAAAGAAAAAAAATGATTCAAACTCAAACCCATTTAAATGTAGCAGACAACAGCGGGGCTAGAGAATTAATGTGTATTCGAATCATAGGAGCTAGTAATCGACGATATGCTCATATCGGTGACGTTGTTGTTGCTGTAATCAAAGAAGCAGTTCCCCACACGTCTCTACAAAGATCAGAAGTGATCAGAGCTGTAATTGTCCGTACATGTAAAGAACTCAAACGTGACAACGGTATGATAATAAAATATGATGACAATGCGGCAGTTGTCATTGACAAAGAAGGAAATCCAAAAGGAACTCGAGTTTTTGGTGCGATCGCTCGGGAATTGAGACAGTTGAATTTTACGAAAATAGTTTCATTAGCTCCTGAAGTATTATAAATACCTACTATTACTACTAGATGAGACTATGATTTAGTAGGGTATCTGAAAAAGATTCAACGAAAATGACTTGACTTTGTAGAATTGATTAGTAGATTGTGTCTCACGCATATACCTTAAAAAAAAAAAAAAAGAAAGTAGAACATGTTGATTAGATGAAAATTCGGAGGCACTAATAATTTGAGTCATGGGCAAGGATACTATTGCAGACCTAATAACGGCTATACGGAATGCTGACATGGATAAAAAGAGAACGGTTCGAGTTGCATCTACGAAAATTACCGAAACCATTGTGAAAATACTTCTACAAGAAGGCTTTATTGAAAATGTAAGAACACATCGAGAAAGTCATAAAAATTTCTTGGTTTCAACGCTGCGACATAGAAGAAATAGGAAAGGCCCATATAGAACTATTTTAAAACGTATTAGTCGACCCGGCCTACGAATCTATTCCCACTATCACAAAATTCCTAGGATTTTAGGAGGGATGGGGATTGTAATTCTTTCCACTTCTCGAGGTATAATGACAGACCGAGAGACTCGATTAGAAAGAATAGGGGGAGAAATTTTGTGTTATATATGGTAATCTTTCTGGTATCCGCGGATAAGGAACTCCCTAACTTAAAACTTCAGTTTTTTTTTGAAAAAAGGGATAGGTATATAGAATGAAAGAAAAAAAAAATCGACTTACCAAGGTTTAATCACTGAATCACTTGAAAATGGTATATTTCGAATTCATTGTAGATAATGAAGATCTGATCCTGGGTTATCTTTCAGGAAGGATACGAGGTACTTTTATACGAACACTACCGGGGGATAGGATCAAAATTAACATAAATAGTTATGATTGAACGAGGGTACACATAATTTATAGACTCAGGAATAAAGATTCAAAC